TTTTACACTCACAAAAGCGAATAGTTTTTTAGTACGAAGATTCTGTTGATTTATTTCTAGATCTAATTAATATGTCATTAACTTAGTATCGCAGTATCCTATCAGGGCATATGTGCATCTGGTTGCTTGCATATAACATATATGGTACAGAATATATAGGAAAAATGTACCATCACCGAATTTTTAATCGTGGATACATATATATCCTTAACATACTGAAACGGCTGCCATTATTGGTATCAAACCAATAGCGATTCATACAAGCTAAATCTTCTAATCGATAATTAGGCCAAAGAAAGAACTTTAGTTTAATTAATTCATTTTTATCTCTATCAAGGTGTTTACTTTCATCCAAAAATTGACCCCAGCTTTTTATGCTGTTCTCCTTGCAAAATACTGGATTTATATCCACACCATTCCTATTCTTTAAATTGAAATTGAAAGAATTGAGAATTCTCAATTCTCTACGACGTCTAGACGATAAAATCATTTCAGGAACAAGCAAATCAAAATTATCCTTATCAACATAGTTTTGTTTTCCGTATCTTTGATTAGTTTGTTGCTTACTCTTATGAACCAATGAAATACCTATGGCTTGATACATAAGAAATTGTTCATGATTTTTTATAGACAGATTGAATTGGGGTTTGAAAATCACTACCCTATTTTTCACCCAGTCTGTAAAAGTAAAATTCAAACCAGGCAGCAATACCATGTTTTCCATATACACATCTCCCATTCGAAGATAGGACAAAGTAATTGGTTTGTGTCTTGAAATCTTTCTTATGTTATTCACCATAGAATAGAACCTGATATGCTTGGACAGATCCAACTCCTGATGCACTTCCAATTGAAAAGTCAAATACTGGTTAATATACTGAAAGAAACCTAGTTTACTCTTCGGGTAACTCTGGTATTGGTTTTCTGTTTTCATGAACCATTTTTCATAATGTGTTGTAATAACTTCTTGGATGTCTTCACTAACATTTTCTTTTTCTTTATTAACATCTTCTTGTTCTTTACTAACATCTTCTTTTTCTTTACTAACATTTTCTTTTCCTTTACTAACATTTTCTTTTTCTTTACTAACATCTTCTTTTTTTTTACTAACATTTTCTTGTTCTTTACTAACAATTTCTTTTCCTTTACTAACATTTTCTTTTCCTTTCCTAACATTTGCTTTATTTTTCCTAACATTTTGTTTTCCTTTACTAACAATTTCTTTCTTTTTCCTAACATTTTCTTTTTCTTTACTAACATTTTGTTTTCCTTTACTAACAATTTCTTTCTTTTTCCTAACATTTTCTTTTTCTTTACTAACATCTTCTTGTTCTTTACTAACAATTTCTTTTCCTTTAAAATTTAAAAGAAGTAATTTGATTGGTCTAACCCACGGTTTCATTTTATATGTCTCCTTAAGTAGCTTAAATTCTGGGAAGAACCAATCTTCCCGATTCGAATTCGCTATGGGTTCATCGAAGATTTCTTCATTCATTCCCATCCAATTAAAAAAGCTTTTTTTGTGTTTTTTGTGATTGAGCGGATTGATTTCTTTGATTTCTGTATCCTTGTTGATTTCTGGATCCTCTTTGATTTCTGTATCCTTGTTGATTTCTGGATCCTCTTCGATTTCTGTATACCTGTTGATTTCTGGATACGAACACATCATATCATAAATAAGACCTCTATTCTCAATTATTTGAGAATTATTAGTCCCAATCTTAGTATTTGTATTATGGTTAGGATCGATCTTCATCCAGGCCTCAAAATTGACTGGAAAATTTTTGAGAATCTCCCAATCAAAATCAAAATATTTTCTATAATATTTTCTATTTCGAGTTTTTCCCATCTTGTCTAGATCTAGATCTAGATAATTCTTGTCTAGATAATTGTTGATAAAAATATCCTCTGGTATATCAAATAATTTGTCTTTCTGTGTGGTGTAATTATAAGAGATCTCTTGGTTCTTATTTACTTGTTTCTTATTTACTTGTAATGGAAATTTATAAATATAGGAGTCCTTCTTAGTTTCAGAATAAATAGATTTATATGCTAAAAGATCATATCTATAGTTTTTTTGAAACTTATTTTTTTGATTTGTTAATGAATATACTTCTGAATCATTTTGTTTTTTGTAATGAAGTAATGGGTCTTTTTCATATGAATCTCCTTTATTGAAATCTTTATTTTGAGGCGTATGGCGTTGGTTGACTCCATTTCGCCATTTTTGTGGGATTAATAGAGACCATCTAATCTGAGATAAATTGTATTGATAATGACCTCTTAACCAGTTTTTCCATGGATTCGTTCCAAAATTTCGAAGTTTCTTATGCTTTAATTCGGAATGAAATATTCCTTGTCTTTCAAAAGAATCCTTTATTGCAGTCTTAAGAAAAAAAGACGTTCCGCGATATTGAAGAACAGATCTTAACTTATCACTAACTTGGGTTTGTGATAATTTGTAAAATACATATGCTTGTGACAGGGAAGATAAATCTGGCAAGGAAAAAAATTTAAGAAAAATATGTGACGTCCTCTTATTTATATTTTTTATAGTCGAACTAAAGGTAATTCTTTTTTGATTTGTTTCAGTATTGTAAATGTCTTTATCAAAAATTTTTTTTGTTAAATTGATTCTAGAAATATTAATGATACATAGAAAGATATCTAGGCATATTTTGTATATTTTTTCAATGAAAAATTTTTTAAAATAATGCAATTTACTTATTAATCGAACATTTCTTCTTTTTACAATTTTCCAAATATTTTTTGGTGATTCTACATTATTATTTTGATTTTTGTTGTTAGTACTATTATTTAGTCCTGGAGTGACTTTTTTTTTTTCTTTTGTAATTCTTTCTATTTTCTTTTTGATTGTGCTTGTTCTATTAATCAGATGTTTTATTTTTTCTTCTGAATTTGTCCAAGCTGTAGATCGAATTTGACTAAATGATTCATGAATTATCTCATTGCTGATTATAGAATCTTTTTCTTTTTTAGTTTCACTCGATTCATATACTCCCATCAATTTAAATATTGGATTTTCTTTTAGTTTTTTTAAAAGTTCTTCTTTTTTTCTTTTTAGAACTAGAACCTTTTTGATAAGCCATTTTATTCTTTCTTTTGAGCCTTGTAGAACTAGAACAAATTTTGGTTTTATTATTTTGTTGAAAACTCTTCTTATAACTCGAAACTCGTTCTTTTTGAATTTTTTTTTCTTTTTTAATTTTTGAATTATTTCTTCTAGTTCTTTAAAAATGGGCGTAAAAAAAATGGAAAAGGAAGGGTCGTGTCGGGCAAAACCCAAAGGATATTCAGCTAGTCCCCACATAGTCCTTAAAAAAGCAAAATCGCCGCTTTCATTTTCTCTATCAGCCGCTGTGTGCCAAGGTTTCAAAATAAAAGGACATAAAACTTTGATCTGAAGACCCTCATTGAACCAATCCTCCGGAAATGCTGTGGCTTTGTCGGATACAGGACCACCGCTATAGGTGCATTTAACATGAACCTCTTTCTCCCAGTCCTCTCTATCCTCAGACCACTCGGTCTTTTGCAATAATAAGAAACGGCCAATATTTTTAGCTATTATCAATGAAGGCAATGCAATATATTTTCTAAAATATGAGTTAAAAAGTAATATACAACCTCTTACTCCCTGCCCATAATATACAAGATTATCCCATTCTTCCGTTGCGTGCCACTGTACCTCGTCTTTTTCGATTTCGTATATTTGTATGTCTTCGGCGAGCTTTTCCGCTGTCAGTTCTTTTTCGTCTATCTTACTTTTTGTTTTTGTCTGTTCTTTGTTACGTTCGTTAAGAGTCAAAAGGCCCCCTTTTTTGCTTCCAAACCTATGCATCAAATTTTTAATTTTCAAAACAAGGACCTTCGGGTTCAATACCCCGAAATAAATAGACAGTCTACTTTTTAAGAAGCCAAAAAAAAGAGGGGAATGCGGATCTATTTCAATCCGTCTTAAAATAACTCCTCTTTTACGCCTTTGGGAGCCCATAGAACCTTTGATTACCCCCTGATCAAAGTCTGGTTCGCGCGACAGGTCCACCATAATCAGCTGGGCTTTCTCAACATCAATAATATCAAGGTATTTCTCAATATCAATAATATCAATATCATGATCATCATCAGTATTAGTACCATTATCATTAGTATTAGTACCATTATCATTAGTATTAGTACCATTTTCATTAGTATTAGTACCATTTTCATTAGTATTAGTACCATTTTCATTAGTATTAGTACTATTATCATTAGTATTAGTACCTTTGGTAGTAATACTATCCACATTCTCAGGACTATAACGAAGTTTACGTTTAAATGGTGGTGAGAGAATCTCAGACGCGTCCCGATAGGACTCAATGTATGATTCTAGATCTTGTTCTAACTCGGTGAGTAATTTGTATGACCATCGAGGGACTTTTTTAAAGATTTCTTGTTGTCCAAGATATATTCCGATATTATATCTTCTTATTTGCTTTACCCTTTTTTTTTTTAGCTGTTCCCAATCAATTCTTCCTCCCCTTTTTTCCAAAGGATTAGAATATAATTTTTCCAAAGGATTAGAATATAATTTTCCTTCTCTTCTTAGTTGTCGTGTTTTTCTTTTTAGTATCGCTAAGAGTGTCTGTTCATATTTTGGGGAATCGAGAAGGAAACCTGGAAGAAGGGTATCATGAATTTGATTTAGAGCAAGGATTTGGTTAAGTTTAGATTTTAAAGTTCCAATGTTGATTCTGCCACGAGATTTATAAGTTGCATTATTTTTTCTTCCACGAGATTTAGAAGTTCTAATGTTGATTCTTCCACGAGATTTATAAGTTGCATTGTTTTTTCTTCTACGAGATTTATAAGTTGCATTGTTTTTTCTTCTACGAGATTTATAAGTTGCATTGTTTTTTCTTCTACGAGATTTATAAGTTGCATTGTTTTTTCTTCTACGAGATTTATAAGTTGCATTGTTTTTTCTTCTACGAGATTTATAA